GGATAGCTCATATATTGTTATTCATGATATTGATTCTATTTGATATCATCGAGATAAAAATTATACCGTTGAATTTACCGCCGAAAGATTGAACATTTATATGGGATTAAATCCCGAAGTATTCCTTTTATTAGAAATAAATTAAAGAGAAAGATAGAGATTATGGAAGTAAATATTCTCGCATTTATAGCTACTGCACTCTTCATTCTAGTTCCTACTGCCTTTTTACTTATAATTTACGTAAAAACGGTAAGTCAAAGTGACTAATTTTACTTAAAAATGACTTCTGATTTCTTATCATTATCAACGCAATGATTGAATAAAAAAATGAAAAAAGGATTTCAATTTCGGGTCTTAGTTTTAAATGAAATCCATATAGTTTTCGTATAGTATCGTCGAAAGAAATCAAATCTATTTCTTTCGACGATACTATCTATTGTGGTAGTTTATAAAGTTTTACTCTATGTTTGATTTCTTTTTTCAAACCAAAGGGTTTAATGTGTACCAATCTATAATTTAGAATTTATAAAATTTATTTTCATATTCATATACTATCTATTATACTACCTATAGATGGATATTTATCGATATAGAATTTTGCTATTTCGGATTCTTTTCAGAATCCTGGTATGATATTCAAGTTGAAGCAAGCAGATACTATTAAATATAGTATATGAAAAAAATGACTTGATTAAAAAATTTAATAACCCAGCTATAAAACAATTGATACGTTTTGATCCCTTAACTCAATTAAAGGGACCTGCCTTAGAGCCCACTTCTTCCCCATACTACAAGGGAAAGGGAAAATGTAAAAACTACCATTAAAGCAGCCCAAGCAAGATTTACTATATCCATGTAAATTTTGTCTCCTATCTTTATCAATATGAAGGAAATTTTTCATTATTGTTTTATTTATTATTTATTTTTCACTAAAAGTTTTATAATAATAGTGGAATCGCTGGTACAGAGTCAAAAAAAGATTCCCGGATAACATCATGGAGGAAAAAGAAAAACAATTATAACATCTAAAAAGTTCTTATCTGATTTCTAGTAGAATTGAAAAATATTATAAAATAATAAATAAAATAAAAAAGAAATATAATTAGATTCTTAAAAGAACTAATCTAATAATGTAGTAAGGGTTCTTATACTTTCCATAAGTCTGTATACAAGGCTTTTCTTCAACCGTCCAACTTTTTATACTTCTTCCTTTCCTTATTACAGAGCCAGCCAATCTGTAGACGAACACTACATTAGTAGTGGGATGAAAGGACTATCATTTCACGATTTCTCGACTCCTAGAATGATTTTTTAATTTTCATTGAATTCTAGACTTACAAGAGAAAAAACCTACCGATACTTAGAAATTTGCATCAAACAAGTATTCCTTTTGCCACACTTGCTTCCTCAACGGAAGAAACTCTTTCTCTTATCGATCAGGCGACACCCAGATTTGAACTGAGGAAGAAGGATTTGCAGTCCCCCACCTTACCACTCGGCCATATCGCCAAAAAAAAATTCAAAGGGATCTCCTCCCCTTTCTACCGATCTATTGAAAAAAAAAAATCGAAATTGATACATAACCAATCCATATTGGTTTTGGTTTTTTTATTGAAAAAGAATCCCTTTCTATTTGAATTGAAATTCTAACAGCAACCTTTCCTATATGTCAACCCCGGAACATAATTTTTTATTAAATTATTATATAATATATAATATTAATTAATAATAGTTAGAATTAGAATTAAATAGAATATATTGATTGATGATGAATAGAAAAAAGAAATTAACACGAAATACGCGCTGTCCCGAACAAATATGACTGCAAAAAAGTAAGAGACATAGATAGCTATAGCTGGGGTTAGATCTATGCATGTTGAATAAATCCTAGTCTTTTTACGCACTGCAATCGTATTCTCAAATTCTAAAAAAAAAAAATCAATTGTATATTGTTTCTGCTTATTAGATTATATAAGTTTGTTTTATTAAAAATTCCAATTTGATTTGATTTGCATAGAATATAAAATTCTACTTTTTCCTCTTTTCGTAAGAGGTCTTTCATAGACGAAGTTAGGTAAAATTTCATGTGATTCAGTAAAGTAAAAAGAACCAAAATTCCGTTATTGCTGAATATATTCATGTGATTCGATGAAGAATGACAGCGCGGGTTTTTTTCTATAAAAGAAATGAAATGGGGAAATTGAAAATGCTTGATGAAGGAATGTCTACACTACCCGGATTGAATCAAATACAATTTGAAGGGTTTTGTCGATTCATTGATCGGGGCTTAACAGAAGAACTTTTTAAGTTTCCCAAAATTGAAGATACAGATCAAGAAATTGAATTTCAATTATTTGTGGAAACATATCGATTGGTCGAACCCTCGATAAAAGAAAGCGATGCTGTATATGAATCACTTACACATTCCTCTGAATTATATATATCCGCGGGATTAATTTGGAAAAACTGTAGGGATATCCAAGAACAAATAATTTTTATT